AGAAAAATGGAGAATAAATTTCCCCTAATTAAAGTTAGCAGCTTCAATTCAATTTTTCAAACGAAAAAAAAACTAATAAAATATACTAATGTACAAGGAACAGCCAATAATATATAAGGATTTTCAATAGGACAAGATCCTAATCACGTTAATAAAATAAATACAGCCACTAAAACTCAAAATATAAATTTGAAAGTATATTTCTTATTAAAAAAAGGTAAAAAATATAGAATAAAAATCGATATTGCCAATGCTACTACTCCTCCTAATTTAGAAGGAATTGAGCGAAGAATAGCATAAGCAAATAAAAAATATCACTCAGGTTGAATATGATTTGGAGTAACCTTAAAATTGGCTTTAATGAAATTTTCTGAATCACCTAATAAATTAGGATAAAAATATACTAAAAAAAATAAAAAAAATAATATAAAAATAAACCCTACAATATCTTTTCATGTAAAATAAGGATGAAAAGGAATTTTATTTAAATGATTAAGTTCTCCTAAAGGATTTCTAGACCCTTTTTCATGTAAAAAAAATAAATGAACAGCTGAAAGACCTGCAATTAAAAAAGGTAAAATAAAATGTAAACTAAAAAACCGAGTTAATGTTGGTTGTCCAACAGAAAAATTTCCTCAAATTCATTCAACAATTGATGTACCAAAATATGGAATAGCTGATAATAAATTAGTAATAACAGTAGCACCTCAAAAAGATATTTGACCTCAAGGAAGAACATAACCTAAAAAAGCAGTACCCATTCTCACAAGGAAAATTGTAACCCCAATTATTCATGTTTTATTTTGTCTAATATAAGATTTATAATAAATTCCTCGACCAACATGTAAATATAAAAAAACGAAAAAGAATCTCGCACCATTAGCATGTAAAAATCGAAAAACCCAACCTATTTGAACATCACGTATAATATGAATTACAGAATCAAAAGAACCACCAATATCAGAAGTATAATGTATAGATAAAAATAATCCAGTTAAAATTTGTATTACTAATAATAGTCCTAATATTGAACCACCGTTTCATCAAATAGAAATTCTTACTGGTGAAGGTAAATTAACAGAGTTTCGAATAAAATATATTCAAAACATCAATGATATTGATTTTAGACTTTGAAGGTCTAAGGTTTACTTTAACCTAATGTTTTGAGAATAAAATTCTATTTTAGATTTACAATCTAACGCAACACAGTATATGCTTTCAAAAAAAATTAAAACTCTTTTACATTTACAGCTTCAACAACAATAGGTATAAAAGAATGATTAGCCCCGCAAATTTCTGAACACTGTCCATAATACACTCCAGGTCAGTTTAAATACATATTTATAAAATTTAATCGTCCTGGAACTGAGTCTATTTTCATTCCTACTGAAGGAATAGTAAAAGCATGAAGTACATCTGCTGATGTAGTAATTACAGAAGTATTCACATTATAAGGCACTATAACACGATTATCAACTTCCAATAAATTATATTCTCCAAAATTTAGTCTATCAGTAGGAATTATATAAGAATCAAAGTTTCCTACAGGTGTTTCATAACTTCAATATCATTGATGTCCAGTTCTCTTAATAATTATACTAGAATTTTGTTCATCTAAAAGATACAATAAACGTAGACTTGGTAATGCCAGTCAAATTAATAGTAAAGCAGGAATAATAGTTCAAACAGTTTCTAAAGTTTGTGCTTCAAGTATTGTTCGAGATGAAAATTTATTAAACAAAAGCTTTATTCCAATTAAACAAACAAAACTAAAAATACCTAATAACAATACTATAGCATGATCATGAAATAAAATTATTTCTTCTTGAATTGGTGAAGCAGGGTCATATAATCCTAACTGTCCTCAGAAATTTATTTTAAACAAGAAAAATTCTTTTTAGCGTCTTCAGCACTATGCTTTTAATTATAAGCTATTGTTTAAAAACTTAAAATAATTTTTTTAGTTTGCAACTAAACGTTTTTACATAAACTAGTTTTAATTTATAAACAACATAAAAAAATTACACAAATTCTGTAAGGTAAAAAAGATTTTCAACATAATATTATTAATAAATCATATCGATGTCGAGGGTAAGAACTTCGACAAAGTAAAAAAATTAATCTAAAAAATAATGTTCCTAGGCATAGAAAAACAAAATTGCTACTTATAAAAAATCAAACCATTGAAATTATAGACATAAAAATAATATTAGCATATTCAGCTAAAAATAATAATGCAAACAATCCACCTCCATATTCAATATTAAATCCTGATACCAATTCAGATTCTCCCTCTGCAAAATCAAAAGGAGCACGATTAGTCTCTGCTAATGAACTAGAAAACCATACTAATATTCTTGGGAAAAATAATAAAATAACAGGAAAAGCATTTATTGCTATCTCAAAATTAGTTTCTAATATTATTAACACAGGTAATAAAATTACTAATAATAACCTAACTTCATATGAAATAGTTTGTGCTGAAGCTCGTACAGCACCTAAAAAAGCATATTTAGAATTTGAAGATCAACCTGCAAATAAAATTGAATATACATTTAATGCAGATACGCAAAAAAAAATTATTAATCCAAAATTTAAATATTTTAAAGAAAAATTTCTAGGGTATAAAACTCATACAAATAAAGCTATAGAAAACCCTAATATAGGAGCTAATCAAAATAAAATTTGATTTCTTATAATAGGAGAAATTTTCTCATTTATAAACAATTTAACAGCATCTGAAAAAGGTTGAAGGATTCCTAGAACCCCTACACTTTTAGGACCTTTACGAATTTGAGAATATCCTAGAATTTTTCGTTCAAATAAAGTATAGAAAGCTACTGCCAACAATACACATAAAACTGTAAAAATTCTACATAAAACTAATAACATTTAAAATTAACATTAATATAAATACACGCGCAAAAATAGAATTCTTAGGTCAGTTAAAAGCAGACACATTAAAGTTGTTAAATTTATCAACTGATAGATTTATTAAAGGTCCAAATTCTATTCAAAAATCTAGTATAACCAATTTTTTTATAATTGGATTCAATAAATTATTTACTCTTCGTAATAAAGGAACAGAATAAAACATTCTTCTAAAAAAATACGAATTCTTTAATTTTATAGTTAAACCGTATAACACCCCAAACACAATAATTATATTTATTCATGCAGTAATATTCATATATTCAAGATAAAAACTTTCAGAAAAAAATAAAATTTTTCCAAACACTACTGAAAAAAATCCTAAAATTATTATTCTAACATTTACTTTTAAAGAATTATTTTTTAAATTAAGACTATTTACAGGAATAGATCAACATAAAACTTTTAACATTCGAACTGAATAAACAGTTGAGAATACAGTTGATAACAATATAATTATTAAAGAAAAAAAATTTATTTTACTTATTATTATTATTTCTAAAATAGAATGTTTAGAAAAAAACGCACTTAAAAAAGGAATTCCTATTAGACAAAGTCTTCTTAAAGAAAAAATTATAATTCTTACTGGAAGAACACGAGAAATTCCTCCTAACAACCGTATATCTTGATTTCCTCATGCTATTATTAAAATTGACCCAGCAGATAAAAAAAGTATGGCTTTAAATAAAGCATGGGTAAATAAATGAAATAAAGACAAATTATAGTATCCTATCCCTAAACAAAATATTATTAACCCAAGTTGTCTAAGAGTTGATAAAGCAATAATTTTTTTCAAATCATATTCATATATAGCAGCAGCACCCCCTAAAAAACATGTAACTGATCCTAATAAAATTAATAACTTAGAAGAAAATTCATCTAAAGAAAAAACCCTTAAACGAATAATTAAATAAATACCAGCAGTTACTAATGTAGAAGAATGAACCAATGCTCTAACCGGTGTAGGAGCAGCTATTGCTGCCGGCAATCAAGCTCTAAATGGAAACTGAGCACTTTTAGTTAAAGAAGCAACTACTAAAAAAACTACTGTTAAAAAAAATAATTTTTGCGAAATTAAAAAATGTCCATAAATTAAAAATAGTACAAATGATCTTACAATTAGTGCATCTCCTAGTCGATTAATTATTATAGTCAAAAATCCTGCATCATAAGACTCTTTCCTTTGGTAGTAAATAATTAAAGCAAACGAAGTAATTCCTAGTCCATCTCATCCTAAAAGTATGAAAAATAATGATCTTGAAAAAATTAGAATTAATATAGAAATTACAAAAGACAATAAAATTCAAATAAATCGAAAAAAAGTTTTATCTTCTTCTATATATTTACATGCAAATATAAATACACAAGTTGAAATAATTGTTACAATAATTCCAAATATTAAAGAAATATTATCAAAAATAAGCGAAAATGAGAAATCAGTTAAAATTCCAATAATATTAACCTCATAAATAAGAGTTTTTCTATTATAAATATACATAGAAAACATCAAAAAAAATAATAAACTAAATCTAAACAAAATAAAAGAATAAAACATTTTATTTTTCATTTATAATAATGCTAGATTTATTTCCTAATACACGTAATACACCTAAAAACCCTAATAATAAAACAAATACTAATATAATAAATAAAGATGAGTTTATATTTACAGAAGCTTCGAAGCTAATAAATGAATAAAAATTGTCATTAAACAATATACAAATTAATAAAATATAGATAATATTAGGAAATTTACTAAAAATTTTATCATTAGAACTAAATATACACACGTAAATAAATAATACTAATAACCCACCAATATAAACTAAAAACAAAATATATGAATATCATGAGCTAAAAAATAATATTGAAAAAAATACTGTTAGACTAGTTAAAAATAAAACCATTACTAAAGGAATTGGCGAGTGAATAATAGGAAAAAGTATTATAAAAATTATATATATTAGTAACAATCAAAAATAGAATAATCTCTATTTACCAACTCCCAAAGTTAGTGTTTTCTAAAACTGTTTTTGATTAAAAAAAATGGTAAAAGAAATAAATTTCTCTTTTTAGATGCAAACTAATTTTTCTAAATAAAATATTTTACCAACTAAATATAAATTTATTAATTGATTCTAAATCAATTGCATATAATTCTGCCAAGTTAAAAAAAATGTTTTGGTCCTTTCGTACTAAAAACATAATAAAAAAGATAGAAACTGACCTGGCTCACGCCGGTCTGAACTCAGATCATGTAGGAAAATATTGTTCGAACAGAACAATCTCTTTTAACTGCTAGTTATAAAGTTCCTAGTCCAACATCGAGGTCACAAACTTTAAAAAATTATGCTGTTATCCCTAAGGTAATTTAATTTTTACTGAAATAACCGATTAAATAAATAATTAAGGTTAATATTATTGCTTAATTGTCGCCCCAACAAAAAGAAAAAAATATTATAATAATTTTCTAAAAATTCTTAGGGTCTTCTCGTCTTTTTTATACAAAAAAGTATTTTCACTTTTTAAATAAATTTAATACTATATACTTGAAACAGCATTTCCCCATAAATCCTTTCATTCCAGACTCAAATTAAAAGCCAATTGATTATGCTACCTTAGCACAGTCAAAGTACTGCGGCCATTTATAAATTTACACTGGGCAGGAATAATTAAAAATCTTTTCTTTTAACTATGTTTTTGATAAACAGTTGAAGAAAATATTTGCCGAGTTCTTTAAATATATTTCTTTTAATTACTAATTTCAACATAAATAAATTTTATATAAATTATATAAATTATTAAATTAAACTAAAGAAAATAATTATAAATTATGATAAATAAGAAAAATTTCAAAATATGTTAATGAAAATATAATTATATTAATATTTCTTTCCTTTTTTGATCATATAATCAAAAAATTGTTAATACTGTACTAAATACATTTAATTTAAATCAAGATATCTCTATTGTTGAAAAATTTTTCATTCCTAAAAATGTATTTTTATAAATTATTCTACATTTATAAACTATACATTCTTTTATCCAATAGACTCGTGAAATAATAAAATATTAGAATTATTATTGAACACTTATGCAAAAGGTAAAAATAAATAAATTTAGTTATATATCTAACAATTATAAAAATACTTAAATAATGATTATTTATTTTGAAAATACTAAAATTTTTAGACCTTTTTATTGTAAATAAAAAATACAAAATAGTACTTTATTTTCAAAATGGAGTTACTGATGTCTCAGTATTAGAGTGAAAATCAGGAGGTAAGAATAGATCTCATTCACGAGAATAACTAGGAGCATTTATAAAAATACACACTCGTTCAGAAAAAAACGCTTCTCAAACAATAAATACAAATATAATAACAGCAATAATAGAAAATAATGAACCGTAAGATGAAACTTGATTTCATTTAAAATACGTATCCGGATAATCAACATAACGACGTGGCATACCAGCTAATCCTAAAAAATGTTGAGGAAAAAATGTTATATTTACTGCAAAAAACATAATAAAAAAATGAGCTTTTGTAAGTCCTTCATGTAAAGAATAACCCGTTATTACAGGGAATCAATAAATAAATCCAGCAAATAATGCAAAAACAGCTCCTATTGATAATACATAATGAAAATGAGCAACAACATAGTAAGTATCGTGCAGTATGATATCTAAAGATGAATTAGACAAAACAATCCCAGTAAGTCCACCTATAGTAAATAAAAAAATAAACCCTAAAACTCAATATAATGCAGCACTTAACTGATTTCGGCTTCCATATAATGTTATTAATCACCTAAATACTTTAATCCCAGTTGGAACAGCAATAATTATTGTTGCAGCAGTAAAATATGCACGTGTATCAACATCTATACCTACAGTAAATATATGATGAGCTCAAACAATAAATCCTAAAATACCAATAGATACTATAGCATAAATTATTCCTAAAGTTCCAAATACTGGTTTCATAACATAATTTCTTAAAATATGAGAAATTATTCCAAATCCTGGTAAAATCAAAATATACACTTCAGGATGTCCAAAAAATCAAAATAAATGTTGATATAAAATAGGATCTCCTCCACCAGCAGGATCAAAGAACCTAGTATTAAAATTTCGGTCAGTAAGCAACATAGTAATTGCACCAGCCAACACAGGTAAAGAAAGTAATAATAAAAAAGCTGTAATTAAAATAGATCATACAAATAAAGAAAGACGTTCCATTGTAATTCCAGGAGCACGCATATTAAAAATAGTAGTAATAAAATTAATTGCACCTAAAATTGAAGATATTCCAGCAAGATGTAAAGAAAAAATTGCTAAATCAACAGAAGCCCCACTATGAGCAATTGATCCACTTAAAGGAGGATAAACAGTTCATCCAGTTCCTACTCCTCCCTCAACTATACTAGAAATTAAAAGTAAAATAAAAGAAGGTGGTAATAATCAAAACGATATATTATTTATACGCGGAAAACTTATATCAGGAGCACCAATTAATAAAGGCACCATTCAATTACCAAATCCACCAATTATTATTGGTATAACTATAAAAAAAATTATAATAAAAGCATGTGCAGTAACAATTACATTATAGAAATGTTCATCTATAATTACAGATGTAGAACCAAGTTCTAGACGAATTAGTAAAGATAATCCAGTTCCGACAAGACCACATCAAACCCCAAAAATTAAGTATAATGTTCCAATATCTTTATGATTTGTAGAAAATAATCAACGCAAGAAGAAAAATATTTTCTATTAATAAATTAAAAGTTTATTGCTAATTTTAGCTATCAAAAAAGAACAAAACAAATACTCCTAAAGCATTAATAATCAAAAATATTATTATATTAAATTTTTGAACCTTTTTCACTGTTATTAAAAATACAAAAAAATATTTTATATAAAAAATTAGACTAAAGACTGAACTAATAATTAGAACCAAAAATATTAAATACTCAAAATTATAACTTAGTATTAATAAAACTTTTATTTTCATAATAAATATTAAAAAAGGAGGAACACCTCTTATTGATAAAATATTAATTATTATAGAAAAATAATCCTGATAAAATATTCTAAAACAAAAATATACTATAATAATTATGTATGAAAAAAAATATATTCATAATCAGTTATAACACATTGCTACAATTATTCAACCTGAGTGAGAAATAGATGAAGATCCTAATATTGAACGAACATTTGTTTGGTTATTACCTAAAATAGCCCCTAAGATAGCAGAAACTACAGCCAAAAATAAAATAATATAATTTATTTCAGGAATAGTTATGAAACTTAAATTAAAAAATGCTAATGGTGCAAATTTCATAGGTCCAAGCAACAATAATAACCTAATAATTCCTACTGAACTCATTATTCTAGGTACTCAAAAATGCCCAGGAAAAAAACCAATCTTCAACCTTAACCTTATTAAAAAAAAATAATAATAGATATATTCATATTCAAAAATATTAAAATATAATAACCCAATAATAAGTAATAATATTCTTGCTAATGACTGAATTAAAAAATACTTCATCATAGATTCTTTTCTTCTATTAGAAGATAAAAGAGGAAATAATGAAATTATACTAATTTCTATTATAGCCCAACAAAAAATTCAATCATTTATTATAATTCTTAATAAAGGTCTAAAAAGTGTTATTATTAAAAATATTATAGTAGAAGAACTTATTAAACAACGAAATAATTATTTCTTATTAATCAACATCAATGATTTCCGTTCAACCGGCGGTTGTTTAAAAAAAATTTAATAAATTTTTTTTTAGTTTTTCGATTTCAATGGCTCGACAGCCGTTTCACTTAGTAGAATTTAGACCTTGGCCATTATTAGTTTCTTTTAGAATCTTATCTATTCCAGTGGGAACACTTTTCTATGTACGACTTTCTTCAATTAATCTTCTTTTATTAGGAGTATTTTTAACAGCAACAATTTCTTACTTATGATGACGAGATATTGTACGAGAATCTTCTTATCAAGGTTTTCATAATAAAATAGTAATAAAAGGATTAAAACTAGGAATAGCTTTATTTATTTTATCTGAAGTTTGTTTTTTCTTTGCGTTCTTTTGAGCATACTTCCATAGTAGCTTAGCCCCAACAGTAGAAATTGGTGCGCATTGACCCCCTACTGGAATTGAAACATTAGAAGCATTTCAAGTACCTTTACTTAACACTTCTGTACTTCTACTTTCAGGAGTTACAGTTACATGATGTCATCATTCAATCGAAGAAAGTAACTTAAAATCAGGACTACAAAGTCTTACATTAACTGTTATATTAGGATTATACTTTCTTTACCTTCAGTATGGAGAATATAGAGAAACTATGTTTTCTATTGCTGATGGTATTTATGGATCATGTTTTTTTATAGCTACAGGATTCCATGGAATACACGTTGCTGTAGGTGCAACATTCTTATTAGTATGTTTATTTCGAATAAATAATTTTCATTTTAGAAGAAACCATCATGTAGGATTTTTGGCTGCAGCATGATATTGACATTTTGTAGACGTAGTATGACTATTTCTATATGTTAGAATTTATTGATGAGGATCTTAATTTTTAGAATAGCTTAAATAAAGCATTGAATTTGTAATTCAAAAGATGAAAATTATCTTCTATTTTTGTATTATAAGGATTTTGAAAATCTTTTTAGAATAAATTTTATTCACAAAAAAATCCTTTATTATTTTATCTCTTGTATTTTCATTAGAACTATTATAGCAGCACTATTTTACATTATTTCTTTTTCTACGGAAATAAATATTGAAAAAACATCTGCATTCGAATGTGGATTTGATCCTTTAAGAAGAATACGGAGTCCTTTTTCAATACGATTTTTTATTTTAGTAATCTTGTTTTTAGTATTTGATGTAGAAATTAGTTTATTATTTCCAATTATTATAATATTCTCTTTAACAAAACCAATCTACACAACCTTTATACTAATTATTTTTTTACTAGTAATATTAATTAGACTTTTTCATGAATGAAATGAAGGAGCGATTGACTGAGTATCAAAATTTTAAGATAAGCTATTTTTAAGCTATTGAGCTCATAACTCAATTAAGAACAAATTCTCTTAAAATCTACTTAATTTCTATAGAAAAAATATAATTAGATAAACTACTATGGATATTTTAGTATACTCCAGTTAGCAACATTGAACAATTTTAAAAATAAAAATTCAGTTTTCTAATGTTTTATGACAAATTAAGTGCCAGCAGTCGCGGTCATACTTATATAAAATATTTTTATTAGAAAGGATAACACTAAAATTATATTTTTTAGTAAAATATTAATATAATAATAAAATAAAATTTCCCAAATCTAAAAATAAAACTAGGATTAGATACCCTATTATTAATAGACTAAAACAAAATTTCTAAGCACTAAAACTTATATAGTTAAAACTTAACAAATTTGGCGGTAAATTATATTTTTAGGGGAACTTACCAGGTAATTGATAACCCACAAGTTACTCAACCTAATTTTAAAGTATATATATTACCGTTTTAATTTTACTTAAAGTAAAATTATAAAAAATTATATTTCGTATAACAGGTCATAATGTAGCAAATAATTAGGACATAAGGTGAGTTACAATAAAATCTCTTTTCAAATTATGTTATTAAATAACATATGAAGTTGGACTTAAAAGTAATTAAAAAAAAATAACTAATGAATTTTATATAATTTGTGCACAAATCGCCCGTCATTCTCTTTATAAAAAGAGACAAGTCGTAACATAGTAGAGGTAATGGAAATTGCCTCTTTTTTTGAAGTGTTTCACATTACTTTTTCAAGGTAAAAAAGAAAAATTATTTTCCTTACTAAAAGCGAATTTCGCATTAAGTTTCGACCTTAATTTTTAATTTAACTATTATTAGTAAAATATTTACTGACTTATTCTCTGCACTTGATAATTCACAAAACCTAATTTACCCTTGAATTTTTAGTATACTTCTAATAACAACATTTTTAAAAACCTTTTTTTTAAAGAATAATATATTAAGTATTAACTTAGAAAAAAATAAAGTTTTTCCATGACATTTAATTAATATATTAATTTTAATTTTAATTGTGTATAACTTGTTAGGACTAATTCCATTTGGGTATAGAATAACTAGTTCAATTTGGACAAATTCATCATTAGCTATTATTTTTTGAAGAATAATAATTTTTACAGGAATAAAACTGTCAAAAAAAATAACAATTGCACATTTAGCTCCAATAGGAGCTCCATCAGCTCTTATACCTTTTTTAGTTTTAATTGAATCAGTTTCTATTATAATTCGACCTTTAACCCTTACAGTTCGATTATTAGCAAATATTAGAGCTGGACATATTGTTTTATCTATGATTTCAAGATGTCTTAATTCTTTTTCAGCAACAATATTTATTATTTTAATTGGTTACAATTTTTTTGAACTGTTTGTCAGTTTTGTACAAGCTTATGTATTTACATTATTACTTAAGTCTTATAGAAATGAAGTGGATTATTAATACAAATTAATTGAAGCAAAATAATTTGCATTTAACTGTTAATTAAATTTTTGCTTTAAAAAGCCAATTAATATTCCTCAATTATCACCAACAAATGGATTTCTAATATTACTAAATTTACTTTTTATTATAATAATATTTTTTAGTGCATCTTTTTAAGATGGCAGAGCATATGCATAGATTTTAAGCGTCTAATATAGAATTATTTCTTCTTTTTTCTTAAGTGTTTTGCACAAGAAGATTTGAGCTTCTAAGAGGGATATCCAAGAAAAAATTAAATTATTTTATTGGTAAAATTACCATCAAAGGCTTGACAAGCCAAAATTTTTTTTTAAACTAAATAAAAACCAAGTATGTAATGATAAAGAATTTAAATAAGAATTTCTTCGAATACGAATAAAAGAAATTAACAATGATAAACCTATGGCAGCCTCACAAGCCGCAAATGTAAGAAGAACTATTAAAATAGTTTTATCTTCAATACAAGCTAGAAAATATAAAGAAAATACAATTGATATCAGTATTATCCCTTCCAAAATAATCAATAAATTTAATGTATATTTTTTATTAAAAAAAAATGTAATTAACAAAATTATAATAAAAAAACCTCTAATGTATAAAATATTTAAAGATCAATAATTGAATTTAAGATTCCACAAATCTTTGGTTTATATTAACCTATTCTTTAAGCTCATTTGAGATTTTTTACTTGGAAGGTAACTGTAATAAGTATACTACAAAAAAATTAAATAAAAATCTCCATTTTAAATAAAAACAATAATGGTAAAATATGAAAAACTACACTTACATACTGATATGTTTGTATAGAATACGATGGGTTAATATAGTTACTAAGTTTTCCATGATTAATATTCGTATAAAGATATATATTATATAATGCACTAAAAAAAATTAACAATGCTATAATAAATATAAATATTATTGACATAGATCTTATAGATGAAATAATAAATATTTCACCAATTAAATTTAATGTCGGGGGTGCTGCTATATTAACTCTACATAATACAAATCATGCTAATGCTAAAATAGGAAAAACAGTTAACATACCTTTTATATAATTTATATTACGTGAATTTACCTTTTTATAAGTAAAATATGTTAAACAAAATAAAGCAGATGAAGAAAAAGCATGTGCAAATATTGTAATAATGGCACTTACAATTCCTCAATTTTGATCTACTAAAATTCCAACAATTACTAAAGCTATATGAGCTACTGATGAATACGCAACAAAAGATTTCATATCATTTTGACGTATACATTGAATTCTTGCTAATAAAGCCCCTCAAATAGAAACTGATAGTAAAAAAATTAAAAAGACATTTTTGTCCCCACTTAAACTAAAAATTTTACTTATTTGAATAAGTCCAAATCCTCCTAATTTTAATAAAATCCCAGCTAAAATTATTGACCCAGCTAAAGAAGCTTCAACATGTGCTTTAGGAAGTCAAAAATGTAATATATATATAGGTATTTTTACTAAAAATGCAATAAAAATAATAACTGTTAGATATATATAATTTACATTTACAAAATAAAATATTATTGTACTTTCTTTATTAAATAAATACAATAAAACTAATAACAATGGTAATGATGCTGAAACAGTATAAATTATTATATAATAACCAGCTTGCAACCGTTCCGGTTGATAACCTCAAAAAACCACAAGAAACAATGTAGGAATTAAAGAAGCTTCAAAAAAAATATAAAATATTATATAATTTTCTACACTAAAAGCTAAAGTTAAAATTAATCTTAATACTCCAATACAAAATAAATATTTAGACTTTTTATTTTCTGGGGTAGATAGAAAAGAAAGTAAACACACAATAATTCTTAAAAATACTATCAACATGTTAAGTCTTCTTAAAGAAAAAATTATATCTATAGAGAATCTAAAATAATGATTCAAATAAACAACTCTAATTATTAACAACACAAATATACTTAGAATAGAATTTGTTCAATAAAATAAAAATAATATTGGAAAAAAAGTATATAAAATTCTTAGTAT